CTTTGATTTCACGTTTATGTGAAATATATACACGAATCCTTTCTTGATTATAATTGGAACCCCCCTTTCTACGGATCCATCTCACATCAATAACTCGGCCCCTTCCACCTATAGGTAGTCTTAGCGAAGTTTCTTTTGAAGTGGATACCTGAATGCCAAGTATAGCTCGTAATAATCTATCCTCTGGGGCATATGATGATTCATTCGCTGTCTGAGGTGTTAATTTACCTACTAAGATATCACCTGTTTCTATCCAAGATCCCAGCATAACAATTCCATTTCTGTCTAAATTTCGGAGTAAATGAGCCTCTAAATGCGGAATCTCCTTAGTTATTCTTTCAGGACCTTGGCTTGTTACATGAGTCTGAATTTCATATTTCCGGATGTGAAAAGAAGTATAAATATCTTCATAAATCAGACGTTCACTAATTAGTACTGCGTCTTCAAAATTGTAACCTTCCCATGGCATATAAGCTACTAATACATTTTTTCCTAAAGCGAGTTCCCCACCAGCTGTGGCCGCACCACCCGCTAGAATTTGTCCCTTTTTAATATATTTACCCCGCCGAACCTGAGTTTTTTGATGCATAAAAGTATTCTTGTTGGAACGTTGATACATAACTAATGGAATGCTTAGAGTATCCCCATTACTTGAGAAAACGATCTTGTGAGTATCAGTATAAATGATTTTTCCCTTGTGTTCGGCTATAGCTGAAATACCCGAATCTAGAGCCGTTTGGCCTTCCAACCCAGTTCCAACAATGCACTTTTCAGAACGAGAAAGGGGAACTGCTTGGCGCTGCATATTAGAACTCATTAAAGCTCGATTCGCATCATTATGCTCGATAAAAGGAATGAGGGAAGCTCCAATAGAAAAATATTGGAAAGGAAAAATGCTTCTAAGATGAATCTCTTCCCATGCAATAGTCAGGAATTCTTGACGATATCGAGCCGGAACAACCTGTTGTTCTTGAATACCCCGATTCAAGGCCAAAGAATTTCCTGCTGCTACCATATAATATTCATCTCTATTTGGTGATAAATAAACCATCTGTGCCTCTTTTGATCTCTCAGATAATTCATAAAAAGGACTCTCTATAGATCCCCAATAACCAACCTTAACATGAGTAGCTAATGATCCAATAAGTCCAACATTGATTCCTTCGGACGTGTCAATTGGGCAAATACGTCCATAGTGACTCGGGTGGATATCTCGTATCCGAAAACTAGCAGTTCGCCCCGTCAATCCCCCAGGACCCAAATAACTCCATTTTCGCCCATGAACAATTTGTGTCAACGGATTAGTTCGATCCAAAACTTGAGATAAAGGGTGTAGGCCAAAAAACGATTCATAAGTAGTTGTTAATGAAGTTGAAGTTACCAAATTTTGAGGAGTCGGTATCAATTTATGCCTGATTGCTCCACATATAGTTCCTCGAACCGCATTTTCTAAACGAACAAGAGCCAATCCGAATTGATCCTGTAATAGATCTGCGACAGAACGAATACGTTTATTTTTCAAGTGATTCATATCGTCAAGTATACCCATTCCAAATTTCATTTCAATCAAATGATCCACAGCAGCCAATAGATCTTGTGGTAACAAAAATGTATTGTTTTGGGGTATATCAAGATTCAGTCTCCGGTTTATATTTCGTCGACCAATCTTTCCTAATTCACATCTTTGGTAAAAAAATTTCTTTTGTAATTCCTTGCATAAGGACTCAGAAAATACCGGATCTCCCCCTACCCCTACACAAGCAAATTGTTGATAAAACTCCAGAATAGCATTTTCTTTTGACCCAATCTTTTTTTTCTCTTTTTCATTCGGGAAAGACAAGAAAATCTCAGGGTAACAAACATTATCTAGAATTTCTCTTATATTCGAACCCATAGCTGATGATAGAACTAGAATAGATATTTTTTGTTTTCTACTTACACGGGCCCATATCCTTGCTTTTCTGTCAATTTCTAATTCTGACCTTCCCCCCCAATCCGATATTATAGTACTGGTATAGACAGAAATTCCGTTATGTTCCAATTCTGAACGGTAGTAAATACCAGGACTTTGCAATATTTGGTTGATCACAATTCGGTATATTCCATTTACTATAGAGGTTCCAAAAGAATTCATTATAGGGATGTTCCCAATAAAAACTGTTTGTTCTTGCATATTTATATCGGTTTTCCAAATTAAGACCGCGGGTACATATAATTCAGAAGAATATGTGAGTGATTCATATACAGCATCTCTTTCTTTTATCAAGGGCTCTACCAATTGATATGTTTCCACAAATAAATTAAATTCAATTTCTTGATCTCTATCTTCAATTTTTGGAAACTTATGAAATTCTTCCGCCAAGCCCTGATTAATGAACCTAAAAAATCCCTCAAATTGTATCTGAATAAATCCAGGTATTGTGGACATTCCTTCATTTCCATTCTGGAGCATCTTAATCTGAAGTTTCCTCTTTATTGAAAAAATCCCATTATTGGCTTAGCTCACTATTCATCGAACCATACCGATCGATCTAGCAATGATGGAATGGGTATTCTGTTTACTGAATCACATAAAATTTTAGCCAACTCTATCCATATATATCATACGTATGAACGGAAGCAAGACAGAGAAATGGAGGGCATTTTTTACGCAAGTTCGAATTTGAGCCAGGTACAAATAGAAAGAAATTAAAATTGATAAAGCATTCCTGGGAAAAAATTATGTCACTTAGGTTGACGGAGTCTTTTATCGGTATCGGATAAGAAAATTGATCCAATTTCTACCCAATTCTTTTATTATGATATTACGATCAGGGTACAAAAAATAAAAAATAAATGAATTTGGGAATCAATCCGCTCTCTATGAATGAGATAAAAACAGAAGAATCAGGAATAGCATAGAGTTTAACTATTTTTAGCACAAACGCTCAAAAAGTAATTCGCAAATCTTTTTTGGTAGTAGAATTTATAAAATACAATTGAATTGCGTACGTAATACTCATAGGAGTAATCTTTAGGAAGTACATACCGGCACATGCCGATATAGCTATCCATATATCGCATCTTTTCTCATAATTGAACTTGGTGCAACATAGGTCAAGTCGCACTCGATCAAAAATCATAATGTCTATTTTCTATTCATTCGGTATCCACGTATAAAAATTCCAGCTCTGTAGTTTACACTGTTCTGGGGTTTACATATACACATATAATATTATATAATATAATATTATAATTAATATTAAAATATTAATATTTAGAATATAATATTAGAAAATATAATATTAGAATATTATAATTGATTATAATTGTAATTGATAATAATTAGTCGTAAATCAATTGGATTTTTCATCCATTAAGGGAATACAAATGGAATTTGGCGACATGGCCAAGTGGTAAGGCGGGGGACTGCAAATCCTTTATCCCCAGTTCAAATCTGGGTGTCGCCTGATCAACAAAAAAAGACTTGGAAGTTTTTAATCCTGCTGATCGAACTTGACAAATTCTTGCCCCGCAAAAGCATAGGCAAGGGACTAGATCTGTCGATACTTGATTTTGAGAACCCGTAGGTCCTATAAAAGACTGTCATCTTTTTTATAAAAATTTATAAAAATCTGGTTTCTGAGTGTGGCTCAAACAGATAACAATAAATCTGAAGCAATCCAATCTTATTAATGCATTGGTTTGGGCTATTCTGAATTGAACCAAATAAAAGAAATAATGATAATTCATTCTATTCTGGGCATCAGAACTATGAAAATAAGAAGTCGTAAATCTTGGTATCCAAGGATTCCTAAGAGACACTCCATTTTGGTTCCTAAGGTTAAAGATGTGGAAAGAACTGAGCGAGGATACTTTGTATCCAAACTCAGGATAGGCTCTGAGTGCTCAGAAATGAAATCAAAATGGTTATTCTTCTTTTCTTATTTTTTTTTTTCTTCTATTTCATTATCTATCTTATATATCTTATATATATATAATATAAATATAATAATAATATAATATAATAATAATATATATTTAATATATATTTAATTTTATATTTTTTTTATATATTTTTATATTTTATTTTATTCTTTCCAATTTTCCAATTCTTTCAATTTCAATAGAATCTATTGACTAAGAAATAAAGGACCTTTTTACGAGTGGATTCGTAAAATTGTTTCATCACTAGCCGTAAGTAAGAATCCTATTTTGACTCTGCACCATTGATTCCACTATAATTATGAATTAATAATGGAATAAATACTTCATTTCATAGAGATAAGGGACATCATTCACATGGATATAGTAAGTCTCGCTTGGGCTGCTTTAATGGTAGTGTTTACATTTTCTCTTTCACTTGTAGTATGGGGAAGGAGTGGGCTTTAGAGCTAGGAATATTAATATTACTAATTTAGTACTTTACTGAATAATATAATTCTATCAATTGTGATCGTTTTGCCAAAGCTGAAAAAAAAATACCTTGACTTAGTTTAGTTTATCTATATTCGTTTAATTCTAAATATTAGTAAATATTAGAATTAGATAATTATATATTTTTTATATTATTATTTATTATATTATTTATTATATTTATATTATATTATATATTTATTATATATTATTATTATATTATAAATATTAAAATATTAATTAAATATTAATTATTTAATAATTATTTAATTATTAATATTTTTTTTATATTATATAATTTTATAATTTAGAATTATATATATTTTATATATATATATTTTTTTATTTTGTTATTATTATATATATTATATAATTTATATATAATATTTATATAATTTAATAGAATTTATTATATAATTATATTATCTAATAACTATCTAACTAATAATTTAATATTTAATATATATTAGAATATTAGATATGTATAATTATGGTATATATATATATATATGATGGTATTATAGTATATGCACACACTATTCTTCCTACATTAATTCTTTAGATGGACTTCCGGATACATATACATAAGCATAAAAAGAGATATA